ATTGCTATTACAAGAATTGCAAAACCTTATGGAAACCCTAACATTCTTGCCGAATTTATAGCTGGACAATTAAAAAATAGAGTTTCATTCCGTAAGGCGATGAAAAAGGCTATTGAATTGACTGAACAGGCAGATACAAAAGGAATTCAAATTCAAATTGCAGGTCGTATTGACGGAAAAGAAATTGCGCGTGTTGAATGGATCCGAGAAGGTAGGGTTCCCCTCCAAACGATTCGAGCAAAAATTGATTATTGTTCCTATCCAGTTCGAACTATCTATGGGGTATTAGGGATCAAAATTTGGATATTTGTAGACGAAGTATAAGTATAATAAACCCTCCGTTTCAATTCTGTTCTAGCTAATGGTTGAAGAAAACACTCTTTCATTCTTTGTCTAATCAAGCCAAACAAAAAGTCAAACTTCGGCAATTCTATAGGGTTGAATAAAAACTAGATTAACCATTTGATATAATTGCTATGCTTAGTGTGTGACTCGTTGATTTTTTTAAGGTTATAAAAAAAAAAAAGACTGATCCATAGTATCAACTAAGAACTATAGAACTTATAACCAACTCATCGTTTCGCATTATCTGGATCAAAAGAAACAGTTCAGATAGGATCTATTGGTCATATCATTGTAGCAACTGAAATCTTTTTTTGCATAAACAGAAAAACAAATCAGATTTTGAGTTTGATTTGTAAAGCGCAATTTTCAAGGATGTGGATAAGTGGAATGATGAGAGAAAGAGAGATCAAATATCAATGCTATATGATTCCAATCTAATATGTAAGGTCTCTAAAAAATCTCAGAAAAAACAATGTATCTAATAAAGCATCAATATTTAGATTCAGCCTTAATTTGTTGATAGAACAACAAAAAGAGCTTCGAGCCAAGCAAGATTAAGAGGATTGACTCAAGAACAAAGTCCACGAAAAGCTCCATTGTCAAATTCAGACCTAACCATTAATAGAGAAGCGGTGGGAACGAAGGAACCCATGAATGGAAACGATTCTCTTGAAGATGAGTCCTAATAATTCATCGGGTGGGATGGCGGAACGAACCAGGAACCTTTTGATTGATTCTGAAAAATCAGAGGCTAACCCAACACCTGAATGAGATATTGAAAGAGTAAATATTCGCCCGCGAAAATTGGATTTTATTGAATTGTTCAATTTTAAACGCTCCGATACGATAAAAAGAAAGGAAAATAAGGATTCGTTAGACTATAAAAACTGGAATTATTCCTAACTTGAAATATGTATAATATGGATCTATTTTAGTTAATATAGCAAAATTCAAGTATAGAAGAATTTCAAATAAACTAGATAAAATTTGAAAAAATCCATGGATTTAACGTATTATTCATTACTTACACTTACATAGATGGATATCTTAATTAACTATTTTCTTTTGATTCGCGAGGAGCTGGATGAGAAGAAACTCTCATGTCCAGTTCTGGAGTAGAGATGGAATTGCGAAACAACCATCAACTATAACCCCAAAAGAACCAGATTTCGTAAACAACATCGAGGAAGAATGAAGGGAATATCTTCTAGAGGTAATAGTATTGGTTTCGGTAGATATGCTCTTCAAGCACTTGAACCTACTTGGATCACATCTAGACAAATCGAAGCGGGGAGACGCGCAATGTCACGAAATGTACGTCGTGGTGGAAAAATATGGGTACGTATATTTCCAGATAAACCAGTTACAGTAAGACCTGCAGAAACACGTATGGGGTCGGGTAAAGGATCCCCCGAATATTGGGTAGCTGTCGTTAAACCGGGTAGAATACTTTATGAAATAGGGGGAGTAGCAGAAAATGTAGCCAGAAAGGCTATTCAAATCGCAGCATCCAAAATGCCTATACAAACTCAATTTATTCTTTCAGAATAGAACTGTAAAATGAAAGGCAAGAAGTCTTTCCTTTGAACTAACATGTGGGTTTCTCTTTTGGACAAAGAATATTTCTTTTTTTTTCTACGCCCCTTTTGCATTTTTAAAATAGATTCAAAAAATGATATGATCCAACCCCAGACCCTTTTGAATGTAGCGGACAACAGCGGGGCGCGAAAATTGATGTGTATTCGAATCATAGGAGCTAGTAATCGCCGATATGCTCATATTGGTGACATTATTGTTGCTGTGATCAAAGAAGCAGTACCAAATATGCCTCTAGAAAGATCTGAAGTGATCAGAGCTGTAATTGTACGTACTTGTAAAGAACTCAAACGTGATAACGGTATGATAATACGATATGATGACAATGCTGCAGTTGTCATTGATCAAGAAGGAAATCCTAAAGGAACAAGAATTTTTGGTGCGATTGCACGAGAATTGAGACAGTTAAATTTTACTAAAATAGTTTCATTAGCCCCCGAGGTATTATAAAACGAAATCATGATTTGAGTTATATAGTTCTAGTAAAATTGGCTTGAATGAGATCGATTAATTATTAGTAGATTATGTCTCACGTATATACTTTAATAAAAATAAAGAATAATTTTAAAAGAGCATGTTTATTATATCCAAATTCTGAGAAACCACTAATTTTAGTTCATCATGGGTAGAGACACTATTGCTGATATAATAACTTCTATACGAAATGCTGACATGAATAGAAAAGGAACAGTTCGAATAGCATCTACTAACATCACTGAAAACATTGTTAAAATACTTTTACGAGAAGGTTTTATCCAAAATGTGAGGAAACATCGGGAAACCAAAAAAGCTTTTTTGGTTTTAACCCTGCAACATAGAAGAAATAGTAAAGGACAATATAGAACTGTTTTAAATTTAAAAAGAATAAGTCGACCTGGTCTACGAATCTATTCTAATTACCAACGAATTCCTAGAATTTTAGGTGGGATGGGAATTGTAATCCTTTCTACTTCTCAAGGTATAATGACAGACCGAGAGGCTAGACTAGAAAGAATCGGCGGAGAAGTTTTGTGTTATATATGGTAATCCTTCGAATACCCGAATTAGATCCGAGACTTCCTATTTGTGAAAACAAAAAGCGAAAGGACGGGTTGTCTAATAGCACTCTTCCTCCAATAGTTGATACACCAAGGAGGTTTTACCTCAAATGAAAGAACAAAAATGGGTTCATGAAGGTTTAATTACCGAATCACTTCCCAATGGTATGTTCCGGGTTCGTTTAGATAATGAAGACCTAATTTTAGGTTATGTTTCAGGAAGGATCCGGCGTAGTTTCATACGGATTCTACCCGGGGATAGAGTCAAAATTGAAGTAAGTCGTTACGATTCAACTAGAGGACGTATAATTTATAGAATTCGCAATAAAGATTCAAAGGATTCGATTGATTAGATAGTTTTTTATTTTAACCTTCAACATTATTTTCCGGAAAGTACAATTCCCGATTCCAAATTTCAAGAAACTTATTTTCTTCCAAGAATCAATTCATAATTAAGGTAAGGAATGAAAAATATGAAAATAAGAGCCTCCGTTCGTAAAATTTGTGAAAACTGTCGACTGATCCGCCGGCGAGGACGAATTATAGTAATTTGTTCCAACCCGAGACATAAGCAAAGACAAGGCTAATCTTTTGAAAATAACTCTCTAAAGAACCCTAAGGACAAATAAAAATAAAGGAGTCGTTTTGACATGAAATGGATATATCCATATACCTCTGACTCATATTTATGAGATGATAAAATATGGCAAAACCTATACCAAAAATTGGTTCACGAAAAACTGGACGTCTTAGCTCACGTAAGAGTGGACGTAGAATTCCAAAGGGAGTTATTCATGTTCAAGCAAGTTTTAACAATACTATTGTGACTGTTACAGATGTGAGGGGTCGGGTGGTTTCTTGGTCCTCAGCCGGTACTTGTGGATTCAGGGGTACAAGAAGAGGAACGCCATTTGCTGCTCAAACCGCGGCAGGAAATGCTATGCGTACAGCAATGGATCAAGGTATGCAACGAGCAGAAGTTATGATAAAAGGTCCCGGTCTTGGAAGAGATGCAGCATTACGAGCTATTCGTAGAAGTGGTATACTATTAAGTTTCGTACGAGATGTAACCCCGATGCCACATAATGGCTGTAGACCCCCTAAAAAAAGGCGTGTATAGACTTAAACACTGAAGAGATTTCAAGAGAAATAAATGATTCAATGATCTGATCAAATATCAAATAATATTACTATGGTTCGAGAGAAAGTCACAGTATCGACTCGGACACTAGAGTGGAAGTGTGTTGAATCAAGAGCAGATAGTAAGCGTCTTTATTATGGACGTTTTATTCTGTCTCCGCTTAGGAAGGGGCAAGCCGATACAATTGGTATTGCAATGCGAAGAGCTTTGCTTGGCGAAATCGAAGGAACATGTATCACACGTGCAAAATCTGAGAAAATACCACACGAATATTCTACCCTAATAGGGATTCAAGAAGCAATACATGAAATTTTAATGAATTTGAAAGAAGTTGTATTGAGAAGTAATCTGTATGGAATTCGCAACGCGTCTATTTGTATCAGGGGTCCTGGATCTGTAACTGCTCAAGACATCATCTTACCACCTTCTGTGGAAATCGTTGATAATACACAGCATATAATGACCTTGACAGAACCAATTGATTTGTGTATTGGATTACAAATTGAAAGGAATCGAGGATATTCTATAAAAACCCAAAATAACTTTCAAGATGGAAGTTATCCTATAGATGCTGTATTTATGCCTGTTCGAAATGCAAATCATAGTATTCATTCTTATGGGAATGAGAAGGAAAAACAAGAAATACTTTTTTTAGAAATCTGGACAAATGGAAGTTTAACTCCTAAAGAAGCACTTCATGAGGCCTCCCGGAATTTAATTGATTTTTTTATTCCTTTTATACATGCGGAAGAAGCAAACTTACATTTAGAGGACAATCAACACAAGGTTACTTTACCCCTTTTTACTTTGCATAAAAAATGGACTAAACTAAGAAAAAACAAAAAAGTATTAAATTCTATTTTTATAGACCAATCAGAATT